ATGCGTTGATTTTTTTCTACAAACCATAAAGATATTGGCACACTTTATATTTTATTTGGGATATGATCTGGGTTAGTTGGAACTGCTTTAAGCCTTTTAATTCGTGCAGAATTAGGACAACCAGGAGCTTTACTCGGAGATGATCAATTATATAATGTAATTGTTACGGCTCATGCTTTTGTTATAATTTTTTTTCTGGTTATGCCTATAATAATTGGAGGTTTTGGTAATTGATTAATTCCTTTAATACTTGGAGCACCAGATATAGCTTTCCCACGTTTAAATAATATAAGTTTTTGGCTTTTACCCCCAGCACTACTACTTTTACTCTCTTCTGCCGCTGTTGAAAGGGGCGCAGGAACAGGGTGAACTGTTTACCCTCCTCTATCGGGGAATCTTGCTCACGCCGGAGGCTCTGTAGATTTAGCTATTTTTTCACTTCATTTAGCAGGTGCCTCCTCTATTTTAGGCGCCGTAAACTTCATTACAACTATTATCAACATACGATGACGTGGAATACAATTTGAACGACTTCCTTTATTTGTTTGGTCTGTAAAAATCACCGCCATTCTTCTCTTGCTTTCCCTGCCCGTTTTAGCAGGAGCCATTACCATATTATTAACAGACCGGAATTTTAACACGGCTTTTTTTGATCCGGCAGGCGGCGGGGATCCTATTCTTTATCAGCATCTTTTTTGATTTTTTGGTCACCCAGAAGTGTATATTCTAATTCTTCCTGGGTTTGGAATAATCTCTCACATTGTTAGTCATTATTCCTCAAAAAAAGAGACTTTTGGAACCTTAGGTATAATTTATGCTATGCTTGCAATCGGTGTTTTAGGTTTTATTGTTTGAGCACACCACATGTTTACAGTGGGTATAGATGTCGATACACGGGCATATTTTACAGCTGCCACTATAATTATTGCTGTACCAACAGGAATCAAAGTATTTAGATGACTTGCAACCATTCATGGCGCAAAAATTAAATATGAAACTCCTATGCTTTGGGCTCTAGGATTTATTTTTTTATTCACGGTTGGGGGTTTAACTGGTATTGTTCTCTCAAATTCCTCTTTAGACATTATATTACACGACACATATTATGTAGTAGCTCATTTCCATTATGTTTTATCAATAGGAGCAGTATTTGCATTATTTGGCGCATTTAACTACTGATTCCCCTTACTTAGAGGTGTTACTTTACACCCTCGATGGACAAAAGCACACTTTTATATTATATTTATTGGTGTAAACGTAACCTTTTTTCCACAACATTTTTTAGGCTTAAGCGGTATACCACGACGATATTCAGATTACCCTGACTGTTATACCAAATGAAACGTAATTTCTTCTATGGGTTCTATAATTTCATTTGTTGCTGTTCTCTATTTTATAGTAATCGTGTGAGAGGCTTTAGTTTCTCAACGAAGTGTAGTTTGAAGTATGCATTTAAGAACTGCGCTAGAATGGGATAATATTCTCCCGGCTGATTTTCATAATGCCCCTGAAACAGGAGCTTTAGTTAGATAATACACTAATACACTTATTAAGATATGAGCTTTTGAGGTCAACTGGGATTCCAAGATGCTGCTTCCCCTCTTATAGAGGAATTAATTTTCTTTCACGATCATGCTATAATAATTCTAGTAATAATTATTAGCCTTGTTGGTTATGCTGCGCTATCTTTGATATTAAATAAACTAACATGCCGTTCTCTTGTAGAAGGCCAAGAAATTGAAACTATTTGAACTATTCTCCCAGCCGTTATTCTAATTTTCTTAGCTCTGCCTTCTTTACGTTTATTATATTTGTTAGATGAGGTAGGAGACTGCAGTTTAACGCTAAAAAGAATTGGTCACCAATGATACTGAAGCTATGAATACTCTGATTTTTTGAACATTGAATTTGACTCTTATATAATCCCAACTAATGAATTAAATAATGGTGACTTTCGTTTACTGGAAGTAGATCATCGAGTAGTAATTCCAACTGAAACTGATATTCGTGTACTTGTTACTTCAGCCGACGTAATCCACTCTTGGGCTGTTCCTTCATTAGGGGTTAAAGCGGACGCTGTACCAGGACGCCTAAATCAACTTAGCTTTTTTGTCAAGCACCCCGGGATTTTTTACGGACAATGCTCTGAAATTTGTGGGGCCAATCATTCATTTATACCTATTGTTTTGGAAGCTATTCCCCTTAAAAACTTTATAGATTGAATCGTACATGTTTCTACTTAAATCCTATTAAACAACCTACGTTTTTGCTGTTTCTCCTGGGGGGATTTTGTCTTGAAAACAAACTGGAAGTGTTCAAATCACTTAATAGCTTACACCTTAGTAGCGGTGTTTGTGCACGAGGAATTTTGATTTCCTATGAAGGAGCCAAAAACTTCTCTATTAAATACTATAATTGTATATACATAATTATTAAGAAGATATGGGACCATTTTTAGTACTCGTTAGATTTGTAAGTTTTTTAATAGCATTACTTTCTCTTGCTTTTCGGTATAAGCATTTATTAAATGTGTTGCTAAGCTTAGAAGCTCTAACTATAAGTATTTTTATCCTGCTCTTCTCACTTTTCAGTACTACAATTAGCGGTGAAGCAGCCTTAATTTTCATTACCCTAGGTGCTTGTGAAGCTAGGCTTGGACTGAGTGTGTTAGTGTCAATAATTCGAGCACGAGGAAATGATTACGTATCTAGATTCTCTACACAAAAATGCTAAGATTAGCTTTAATAGCTTTAGCTTTGTTTTTCATCGAAAATAAAAAAGTAGCCTGACACATAAAAATATGGGGTCTTACAATCACTTCTTTATTATCTCTCTTACAGTTGTATCAAAGATCATGAACTTTCCAGCTAAGAAACAGCTTTTTTTTATTGGATTCAATATCTTGTACCCTTATCTCCCTAACTTTTTGAATTTCCCTAATAATAATAATGGCCAGTCAATCATCTGTCAAAATTAGCAAAAATAAGCCTAATATCTTTTTTTTAGTTCTTCTTTCTTTAAATCTAATTTTAATTTTGACATTCCTTTTAAGGAACATATTATCTTTTTATTTTATATTTGAAGCATCCCTTATCCCCACCCTTCTTTTAATTTTAGGATGAGGATATCAACCTGAACGACTGCAAGCCGGGATATATATAATAATTTATACTGTCGCGGCCTCTTTGCCTCTGTTATTAACTATTTTATGGGCCAGTAGCCAGCTAAAATCAACAAATATATTATTTTCTAGAATGCTTCGTATAACCCTAGACTTATCACCATGATCTTGGAATTTTTTAACACTTTTAATTTTTGCTGCATTTTTGGTAAAGCTTCCTATATTTTCTATGCATCTTTGGTTGCCTAAAGCACATGTAGAAGCCCCAGTAGCCGGATCTATAGTCTTAGCTGCCGTTTTATTAAAACTAGGAGGTTACGGAATCCTACGTTCACATCAATTTTTCAACTTTAATATCTGTTCTAGCTCAATTTTTTTGCTTTCTTTGGGGCTATGAGGGGGTATAATAACAGCAATTGTTTGTTTTCGACAAATTGATTTAAAATCTCTTATTGCCTACTCCTCCATTGGGCACATGTCACTTATACTTGCAGGCGCTTTTTCTAACACTTCCTGAGGATGGGGAGGAGCCTTGACTCTAATATTAGCTCACGGATTTTGCTCCTCTGCTCTTTTTAGCTTAGCAAATTATCTTTACGAAAAAAGACACACACGTAGTTTATTTATATCAAAAGGAATGCTTATGCTTTTACCAATACTCTCAATATGATGATTCCTTTTTTGTGTTTTAAATATAGCAGCACCGCCAAGCATCAATCTTATGGGAGAAATTATAATTTTCCCTTCTATTATATTTAGATCAAAATACTTTATTTTCCCCTTAGCTATAATAAGATTTTTAGCAGCATTATATAGTATATATCTTTATACTTGCAGTCAACACGGAGGATTTCCTAAATTTATAAAACCTTTTAATCAGACAAATCCTACAAGATTTACGTTATTATTTTTACATTGAATCCCTGCTAACTTTTTTATTCTCAAGCCCGAGCTTGTTTTTCTCTGGTATTAACCCAACTAAGTTTTAGTAAGACATTTAATTTTGTTAAGTTAGTTTAATTCAAAACATTAGCTTGTGGCGCTAAAAATGAAAATCAGTTTTACTTAGCCATGTTTAAAAGATTAAAATCTTCGTCAATTAGATCTTTATTTCTTCTAACTTATAGTTTACTAATTTTTCCAGTGACTATCTTTTTTATAAAAAAAGATGTTTCAATTCTCTATGAATTTAGTTTAGTAGAAGTAAGTTCTTGTTATATGACAGCCCTGTTTATTCTTGACCCTTTAGGTCTGAGGTTTAGCAATGTCGTTTGTCTTATTTCTGGGTCTGTAATAGTTTTTTCTTCCAGATATATAGCCCATGATCCTTTTTTAAAACGATTTACCTGACTAGTTATACTTTTTGTTTTATCTATAAACCTTTTAGTTTTTATCCCAAGACTGCCAGCTCTTCTGTTAGGTTGGGATGGGTTAGGAATTGTATCGTTTGCACTTGTTATTTATTACCAAAATTCTAAATCCTTAAGAGCCGGAATACTAACTATTCTTGCGAATCGAATTGGTGATGTTATAATTTTACTTTCTATCGGGATTATAGTTCTTACTGGTTACTGAAGAATTCTCATAACTTGAAATTCTACTTTATCTTCTTGAATGGCTGTTTGTATTTTAATTGCAGGAATAACAAAAAGTGCACAAATCCCATTCTCGGCCTGGCTTCCCGCTGCTATAGCAGCACCCACTCCTGTTTCAGCATTAGTACATTCTTCTACTCTTGTAACAGCTGGTGTCTTTCTTTTTATCCGATTTTATCCTTCTTTATTAATATGAGATTTTTTTAAGCCTAGTCTCCTCTTTATCTCTGTATTAACTTTATTAATAGCCGGGATTAGTGCTAACTATGAAAATGACTTAAAAAAAATTATTGCCCTGTCCACTTTGAGGCAATTAGGTGTAATGATGATAGCGTTAGCTATAGGATCTATACACTTAGCACTATTTCATTTGTACACCCATGCTTTATTTAAAGCATTATTATTTCTCTGTGCAGGCGCTATAATTCACGGCAGACTAAATAATCAAGATATCCGTTATATAGGACTTATGTATAAACATTTGCCACTTACTATTGCTTGTATAAACATTGCTAACCTTTCTTTATGTGGTGCCCCTTTTCTTAGAGGATTTTACTCTAAAGATTTAATCCTTGAGCTCTCATTAGCCGCCCCTACTAGTTTTTTTATAATTTTATTAATCTTTTTAGCCACAGGAATAACTTCCGCATATTCTCTCCGCCTCTCTTTTTCCTTACTATGGGGGCCCATACAAGGAGTGCCACTCCACGCAAAAAAAGAAAGTGATTTCTACATTAATTTTTCAACAATAATCTTAAGTACTTGCGCAATCTTAGGGGGAGCTTTCTTTCAAGCAATATTTATACCTTTTAACCCCACTCCTTTCTTTCTTCCCACATCGCTTAAAAGACTAACCATATTAGTTATTGTTGCTGGGCTACTCTTGGCCCTCCATATCTGAAAAACTGACTTTTCCTTAAAAGCTATAAATAAAAAAAAATTTTTTTTAACAACTATGTGGCTACTCAGACACCTTTCCGCACAGCCTATAACTAAATTTTCAATACTCTCTAGAACTTACGCCCTAAAGTCTATTGATCAAGGATGACTTGAAATCCTTGGGGGTCAAGGAACTTTTTCAGTTACAACTAAACTAAGAAAAGAAAATCAAAGCTTTCAAATTAGTCTTTTCACATTTTTTATTTTAGTCATCTTAGCTGCAGCATTATTGCTCTTATCTTTTACTATAGCTTAACACTTTAATAGCTTATTTAAGAGCATGGCGCTGAAGATGCCAAGGAGACAGTGCTGTCTTAAAGTACGCATAACAAATGGAACCGCTATTTGCCAATACGCAACATATAGAGAGATATATATATATATATGTGTGTGTATATGTATACACTAAAAGTAATACTTGGCTTAATAGTGAGTATCAAACTCGTTGCGGACCTGCCCGATTCCCAAGTTTGCAACTTGATGTTTTGCTGTATAAACTATAACGAGAAAATATAGAGGAGGGCTACCTCCAAGATACGGGCCGAAACCGAACGCAATAATTCGCTTCCTATACAAATTTGTTATATTTCTTAGTGGCTAAGAAGCAAAAATGCTTATTATTTGAATGCAAATCAATTCTTTTTAGTTAAAGTACTTAACCGACTATAAAACTGAATTTAAATGAGTAATTTATCCCACTACAATATCCTAATTAACAGCTAGGTGCCGCTTTTTGGCTTTCACTTAATTCGTCAAGACTTGGGCTTAATAACCCATTTCAGGCTTTGAAGGCCTAGAGTTTTGATTAACTTAAAGTCTTTTTAATTATTTCTAGTGGAATAAACCACCCCTTTAGAATGAAAATCTAACGTGCAGGAAACACCCTAGAAACGGTTCTCTGAGAGTATTGGTCTCGTGAATAGATCTACAGTCTATCGCCTTTATTCCTCGGCCATCAAAGTTCTTAGGGGCCAATTGAGTGGGCCATTTTTAGATTAAAAATCTAACACTTATATTCAGTCACCTATGAGTTAAGATAATTATTTATAAAGATCTGATTATATATACGTATGTATCTACAAACTAGTAGGAGGAATTAACACCCCCATCAATAAATAGATAGATATAAAAATAATCATACGACGTCAACAAAATGTCAATATCATGCAGCAGCTTCAAACCCAAAATGGTGTCCTGTCGAAAAATGTTGGAATCAAACACGTGCTAAACAAACTGTGAGAAAAGTTCTCCCAATTAGGACATGAAGGCCGTGGAATCCTGTGGCAACAAAAAAAGTGGACCCATAAGCGCCATCCGCAATAGTAAAAGATGCTTCGTGATATTCCCCGGCCTGTAAAAAAGTGAAATAAATACCTAAAGTAACTGTGGCAATTAATCCCTGAAGGCCCCTAAGTCGATTTCCTTCTATTAGTCTGTGATGAGCTCAGGTTACGGTTACTCCTGAGGCTAAAAGAACCCCAGTATTTAACAGCGGAACTTCAAATGGATTTAGAGGAACAATCCCAGCAGGCGGCCAGCAAGAACCTAACTCTGTTGAAGGAGCTAAGCTCCTGTGAAAATATGCTCAGAAGAAAGCAAAGAAAAAACAAATTTCAGATACAATGAAAAGAACCATTCCTCATCGCAGGCCCTTAGAAACTTGAATGGTGTGGAATCCTTGAAAGGTGGCTTCTCGAATAACATCTCGCCATCACTGAAGTATTGTTAAAGAGATCAAAAAAAGCCCTAAAGCTAAAGTTAAGTAAGATCCGCCATGAAATCAACTGGCTAAACCTAAAGTTAAAAAGAGTGCTCCTATTGATCCTGTTAAAGGTCAAGGACTAAATTCAACCAAATGGAACGGATTTCGTCTCATAAATTGTAAGAGAACAAATGTTCATTTTTGGGTTATGAGCCCAATAGCTTAGCTATTAGCTTATCTTACACCTGAACACTAAAAGTCTAATAATTTGTCTCAGCTTATCTGGATAAAAGGTACTAAAATAAAATACATAAAATAAAGAAGAGTAAATCCTTGCCCGATTTGCTCATACGGGGCTTCTACTGTGCAGGCTCCAATTCAAGTTAAAATTGAAAAGAGACCGATAAAGCCTCAAAACAAAATTTGGTTTAAAAAATAAAAGGCCATTGAGCGAAATTTACCCATGTGGATGAAAGGAAGAATAAATAAGATAGCAATAGAGGCAACTAAACCAACTACACCACCTAACTTATTAGGGATTGATCGCAGAATCGCGTAAGCAAATAAGAAATATCATTCAGGCTGAATATGGATTGGTGTTACAAGAGGATTAGCAGGAATAAAATTTTCAGGATCAGTAAGTAATTGGGGGCTAAATAAAACTAAGAATCTTAACATAATAAAAAGGACAACAAACCCAACAAGATCTTTGTAGCTATAGTATGAGTGAAATGGGACTTTTTCTCCGTCGCTATTTAATCCTAGCGGGTTATTAGAACCAGTCTCATGAAGAAAAAGTAAATGGAGAGCCCTTATTGCTGAAATAATAAAAGGGAGTAAGAAATGAATACTATAAAATCGCGTAAGTGTGGCGTTATCTACAGCGAAACCCCCTCATACCCACTCTACTAGTATTTTTCCAATATAAGGAACAGCAGAAAGTAAATTTGTAATAACCGTTGCTCCCCAGAAAGACATTTGACCTCAAGGAAGGACATATCCTAAAAAGGCAGTGGCTATAGTAAGAAAAAGAAGAATTACACCAATATTTCAAGTGTGTTGATAAAAATAAGATCCATAATATATACCGCGGCCAATATGGAGGTATAAACAAATAAAAAATCAAGAGGCGCCGTTTGCATGAAGAGCTCGGAGAAGTCAGCCGTAAGAGACGTCACGGTTGATATGAATAACGGATCTAAAAGCTAAATCAATATGCGCTGTATAGTGTATGGCGAGAAATAATCCTGTTAAAATTTGGATAATTAAACATAAGCCGAGAAGAGACCCAAAATTTCATCAGATAGATAAGTTAGAAGGGGCTGGTAAGTCCACTAATGCACCATTAGCTATTTTTAGCACGGGATGGGTTTTTCGGATGGGTGTTCGCATATATAGTTTTATAGGGCCGTAATATTCTATGCCGATAATAACAAATTTTTACCACCACAACGAGGTTAATAAGTAAAATGACACCTAGACCAACCAAAATTGAAATTAAAGACGGAGAAGCCAACTCAGATCCTAAGATCTTTATTCTTCTTATTAGCTCTCGTTGGCCCGCTAAAAAAGATAAGTTATTTATATCTAAAAAAGCAGAATTAAATACCGCAATAGGAACTAATGCCTGTGTTCCAAGGAGGAATAAAAAAGGCCCCATACCGCTAAAAAGAGTGTTGGGGGATAGTGTTGCTACATAGGCGAATATTACTAAAAGTCCTCCAACATAGATTAGAAATAGAATATAAGCATACCACGATGATAAATGTATTGCAATTAAGACACATAAAAATATAGTTGAAAATATGATAGATAACCCTAATCTTAAAGGCTGAGCTATTAAAGGAAACAAAAAAACCCTACAAAGCGCTAAACTTAAAATAATTCTTGTCCTCATTATCAAAGCACAGCAAAATAGCCGATCTCTAACTTCCAATGTTAGCATTTTAATAAACTATGCTTTGCTATCTAGAAATAAATATAAACATAGAAATTAATAAAAGAAAAGCCAGTGCGGCAGGCAAAAATCCTTTTCATGTAAGTCTTATTAATAGATCATACCGAAAACGGGGGTAACTGGCGCGGACTCAAATAAATAAAAAAGCAAATAAGGAAATTTTTATAACGAGAACTAAATCATTACTAAAAAAAACTATTTGATTACCTCCAAAAAATAAAACAGCAGAAAAAAGCCCCATAATCAAAATGTTTGCATATTCAGCCAGAAAAATCAAAGCGAACCCCGCACTTCCATATTCGATATTAAATCCAGAAACCAGCTCAGATTCACCTTCAGCAAAATCAAAAGGAGCACGATTTGTCTCTGCAACACAGGTTACAAATCACAAAAGTGCGGCAGGCATTATTAAAAAACATAGTCATACATACTCCTGGTCTTCAATAATTTCAATAAAGTTAAATGTCCTAGCTAAAAATAAAGGAAAAAGTAGAATTAAAGCTATACTAATTTCGTACGAAATTGTTTGTGCAATAGCACGAAGACTTCCAAGTAAAGCATATTTTGAATTTGATGCCCATCCTGCTAATAATGTACCATAAACATTTAATGATGAAATACATAGAAAAAATAAAATACCTCATTTAAAATAATAAACAGAAAAAGCGCTCGGATAAAGCTGTCAAAGCAATAATGCTAAAATAAAACTAAAAATTGGAGCAACGAAATACGGGGAATAATTAGCTATTGTTGGTTTGGCAATTTCTTTAGTTAATAATTTTGCAGCATCAGCAAGGGGCTGTGGTAGCCCTATTAAGCCAACTTTATTGGGCCCCTTACGGATTTGTATGTACCTCAAACCCTTACGCTCTAGTAGTGTGAAGAAAGCAACTGCCAGAAGAACACAAATATATGTAAAAAGAGATGTAATCAATGACAAATACATTATAAAAAAAAGAGCTTTCATCTTCATATCTAGGGCTTAAACCTAGCGCACTATTTTGCTATTTTTATTAAAGTTATATATATATATCAAATAAAGGAATTTCACCTTTGGTAGATGATCCTAAATCAACTGCATTAACTTTGCTAATTCGATATAATAAAATTTATTTTACTATTATTTTAATTCTTAGTAAAAGCTTACACTTTCTGAACCGATCCTTTCGTACTAGGTGCAGATAAAAAAATTGAGGATAGAAACTGACCTGGCTTACGCCGGTCTGAACTCAGATCATGTAGAATTTTAATGGTCGAACAGACCAACACCTCGAAGACTTCTGCATCTTCAGGATATTCTAGTCCAACATCGAGGTCACAACCCCCTCTTTCGATTAGGCCTCTTAAGAGAGATTATGCTGTTATCCCTGCGGTAACTAATTCCTTTAATCGTTTGCTTATCGGATCTAAACATGACTGTTTATTGTTAAGAAGAAGCTTTTTTTGTTCCTTAGTCGCCCCAACTAAAAAGCTTGATAGAAAATTTATCTAAAAGTATATTAGACTTCTATGACATCTTTTAAGCTCGACAGGGTCTTCTTGTCCTTCAATAGAATTTAGGCCTCTTCACCTAAAGGTTAAGTTCTTGAAAATAAAAAGGAGACAGTATTGCTTTCGTCAAACCATTCATACTAGCCTTCAATTATAAGGCAAATGATTATGCTACCTTTGCACGGTCAGAGTACCGCGGCCGTTAAAAAATTCACTGGGCAGGCTCGACTCTTTATATTTATATAAGCAAAGAGCCATGTTTTTGATAAACAGGCGAAGCAACTAAACTTGCCGAATTCCTTCTAATCAATTAATTTCCCTAAAAAAATTTTTTTGAAGAAAATATATGTAAATTTCTTTATAATTAGGTTTTTAATACTCATTCTAGCATAGGTATAAAACTTGTTTTAGTTAAAGCTTTTATCTCCGTAAGAAGTTAGACCAAAATATACTTATTTTTAGAACTAGAATTGCTATTTTATAACAAACTTTTTATGGTGGCCAATTTTAAGCCTACATAGCAATTTTAGTAAAAAAAATCTTAACTTTTTTTTGAGCTTATCCTCAAAAAAATTAATGAAAAAGGAACATCTATAATAATTAGTATTACAAATTAAACTTTTCCTCGACACTTTTATATCTTTTCGGAGAAACTAGCTATCGCTAGTGCGGATGAAATTTCATCTCTATTTTTTTTTATTACTTAAATTTTGCTACATTTAGAGCTAAGAGACTAATAGCCTAAAAAAAATAGCTCACTAGTTTTCGAGAAGGCAGAGCCCTGATTTTTTCTTGCTAGATCGTGATACAAAAAGTACGTTATAATAACTACTTTTTTAAGTTGACTATTTTCCCCTGCGGTACTTTCTAAGATTAATTTGCATTTTCTTTCTCCTTTACTAAGCTTTTTGATGTTTCAGTAGTTTATAAATTTTTGATAGGATGTGTTGACGATTTAAGATAACTTATACTAAAGTATCATTTCAGTGTAAACGAAATACATTAAATTATGCTATATCTTATCTATCTCTTTTAAGTTATACCTAATCTTTCTGCTTGGAAGGCAGCCGCACTAATCATACTCAAGAGATAGCAAAAGAAATAAAATATTTAACCTTTGGTTTACAAGACCAACACTCCTTTTTGAGCTACATTTTGCTCAGCAAGGGGCAACTTCCATTACCCCTACTATGTTACGACTTATCTCATTTTTCAACGAGAGCGACGGGCGATGTGTGCACGCCTCAGAGCTAAATTCAGAAAATTTCTATTATAATATTCTTACTTTTAAGTCCTCCTTCAAGTCAAAATTGCATTCTTTCTCCGTAATTATTATTTTTAATTGTAACCCATTCTCACCTTTTTATAGGCTGCACCTTGATCTGACGTAAAAGCTCATATAGGGCTTTATTGCTAACTTTTTATATTTTTAAAAGTTACCTGACGACGACGGTATACAAACTGACAACAAAAAAGGAGAGGTATAGCGCGGACTGTCGATTACGAAACAGGTTCCCCTAAGAAGTCTAAAGCACCGCCAAGTCCTTTGAGTTTTAAATATAAGTTCATAGTGCTCTGGTAGAATATATCAATTTACGCTTAGAAATAGTGGGGTATCTAATCCCAGTTTCCCTTCTGAGTTTCGCAGCTTCAGTTATTATATTGTAATACTTGGTATAAAAACGCTTGGCTGAATTTCACCTCTAATAACGTTTTCTAAATGACAATTTTTTAATAACACCTAACTGCCTTTATTACCTAGAAATAACAACTTGATTCCTAGGTGTAACCGCGGTTGCTGGCACCTAGTTTACCAAACCTAAAATGACTAGACTAAAGCATACTTACGCATAACTTAATTAATTATTCAACACTGGTGTTAATGGGACTTTCAAAACATTATATTCTTAATAATATTTTAAGCAACAATTTAATAAAAAGGGATAAAACCCCAATAATAAACTTATGTGCTGTCTCACCACTTTCAAAAAAAACCATGTGTAATCGCTTGTCACCGTTGTTATCTTGGATCAGAACCAAGTCTTTTATTAAAAAACTATTGTTAATTTTTTTTACAAAAAAATATATAACAATAATCTTTTCTTTAAAAAGAAAGAAAAAAAATTTAAAACAGGGCTGCTAACTTTGTTTTGGGTACTTAAAATCGTACCCTCTTTCTTATGTTTTCTAGGCTACCTTTTGTATTTTTATTTTTTATAGTTATGTTCTTTGGGACAATGTTTTCTCTTTCTTCCACTCATTGGCTGGGGATTTGAGCCGGTCTTGAGATTAATTTAATTGGTTTTCTTCCAATTTTAGTTTACCAAAAAAGCATACTTGAAAGAGAGTCAGCTGTAAAATATTTTATTATCCAAGCTTTAGGATCTAGTTTTTTAGTTTTTGGTAGACTTTTTGGCTATAGCTTAACTTTTTCATGGGAATCCCTAACAGAAAACCTTGTTAGTCTTTCTATTGGCAGGTTAATATTAAGCCTTGGCTTACTTATAAAAATAGGAATTTTTCCTTTTCATTTTTGATTCCCAAGAGTAATAGCCGGGTTATCTTGACTCTCATGTTTACTTTTAGCTACTTGACAAAAAGTGGCCCCAGTCTTTCTTATAATTATAATTTTAGACGCAAAATTAGTATACAGGCTTTTTCTACTTTTATGTCTTCTGAGCGCTGGTTCTAGTCTAATTGGCGGTATCGGAGGCATAAATCAGACACAAATCCGCTCTCTTTTAGCATATTCCTCTATTGGTCACATGGGTTGGATTCTTTACGGTAGATGTTTTAGCGAGATTACAATAAAAATTTATTTTAGCATCTATGTATTAATTTCTAGTTGTGTTTTTTTAAGATTATGAAACCTAGATTCAAATAATATAAAAAGATTGGCTTCTTTAGGAAAAAGGTCATCAAGTAGAATCTTTAGTTTTATAATCATATTATTATCTCTTGGGGGCTTGCCTCCCTTTCTTGGCTTTATTTCTAAGTGAACTGTAATTAACGGATCTATGAACGCAAGTCCTTGAGGGATTTTATTTTTTATTATTGCAGGGTCTCTTATAAGTCTTTTTTATTATCTTAGATTATTTTTTTCAGAGGTTCTCGCTTTAAAATTAAGTTTCGTTAATTCTTTTAGTTTAAGAAAATGGGAACTAAAAAGCTATAGAACTTTAATTCTTTTAATTAACTTAGCTGGCGGAATTTTTCTTACTCTATTTTTGTTTATAAATTTTATCTAAGAAAGTTAGTTAAAACATAACATAAGGTTGTCAGCTTTATATTACTGGCCTAAATTTAGTACTTTCTAGTCCATGCCACAGCTATCCCCTTTAAATTGAACTTTTCTTTTTTTATTATTTTGATTTATTATTTTTTTAACTTTCGCGTTAATTTGGTGACAAAAAAGACTGTATTATAAAGCCTCTAAATCCTCTATAAGTTCTAAGCCCACTGAAAATAAATGAGGCTGATAACTAATTAAAAAGAATGCTTGTTGACATTTTTTCTTCTTTTGATGACCACAATCAAGTTTTTATATCTATGTACGGATTAGTTTGAGCCCTATCCTTATGTCTTGTCCTTTTGTTTGGTGCCAGTTTCTGAGTGAGCAATTCCCGTTGAGTTGAAGTTATTTTTTTATTCAAAGAAACAATCAGATCTCAAGTTTTTCGCTCTTTCGGGGTTAATTTAGGAGGTTTTATAAGAGTAATTTCAGGTCTTTTCATATTTCTTATTTTTATAAACCTCGCTGGACTAATTCCTTATGTGTTTAGATCAACTAGACATTTGGCTGTCTCTTTTTCTCTGGGTTTTCCACTTTGGCTTTCCTTAATTATATCTGGTGCTATGTTTTTACCTAGATCTACAATCGCAGCATTACTTCCTATAGGGGCGCCTGCCGCACTCAATCCGTTTTTAGTTTTAATTGAAACAGTAAGTATCATGGCTCGCCCTATTACCCTGTCTGTCCGGCTTATAGCTAATATAAGTGCTGGGCATATCGTTTTAACTTTAATCGGTAATTATTTAACGGCTAGAGTTTTTTGTTTTCCATCTTCTAGTATATTTGTTTTGTTAATAATCCAAATTCTCTACACAATCTTTGAATTTGGTATTAGTGTAATTCAAGCTTATATTTTTTGCTTATTAATTACTTTATACTCCGATGAGCATCCACACTAGAAGTGATAGTATTACGCCGGGTTGAACGGAAATCATTGATGTTGATTAACACGGGGACTAAATACCTCTAATACTGTATGTCAAGAACTTTCTTTAGAAGCCTTATTGCTATTTTTCTATCTTCAATCGTAATACTACTAGGGTGATTGGTGGCCAAGCGGACCGTTAGCGATCGAGAAAAAAATTCTCCTTTCGAGTGCGGGTTTGACCCTATGAAATCTGCACGGCTACCTTTTTCATTACGGTTTTTCCTTCTTGCTATTATTTTTTTAATTTTTGATGTCGAAATTGTTCTTTTATTTCCAATTTTAGTAAGAATAAGAAATAATTTTGATTTGTACTTAACTATCGGAACTTTTAGTTTTTTAATTATTTTAATTGTTGGGCTTTTTCATGAATGAAATGAGGGTTCTCTTTCATGAGCTCAATAAATTTT